AAAAAAAATATCGGATTTTTAATGTATTTCATCAATCTAAGTGGAATAAGCAAACTGGATTCCTTGTTGGTTAGTCAAATTCCAACGAAAACCACATAATTGAAAGAAATGAAATGTCCGAATTTGAGATTTATATGATCAATAAACTAAGGTTTTGTTGTTATCGACCATGGAATTCGACAGAAGCAATGAGAAATAGATACGAATAAAGCAGGATTAAGGGGGGAAATAAAAAAATAGTAGAGAAAAGTTATACAAAGTTATATACAAATCACTACCCCCCCCTTGGTATTTCTTTAATTGAATTTCGTTTGATTAGGTCGAAGTTCCTTAAAAATTTCTGCCTTCTTTAAAATATCCTGAACAGTTCCTGTAGGTTGAGCACCCTTTTCAAGAAAATATAGAATAGCAGGAACATTTAAATAAGTTTGATTCTTCAGTGGATCATAAAAACCCACTTTTCGAAGATCTTTTCCTTCTCTTCGGGATCGAACATCAATTGCAACGATTCGATAGACGGCTCATTGGGATAGATGTAGATGAACAATACCCCCCCTAGAAACGTATAGGAAGTTTTCTCCTCGTACGGCTCGAGAAAAAATGATTTGATTCGAAGTTTTGTCTATGTATGGAATTCTAATAAATGACAAATGAGCCTATAAAATCAATTAGACTATGATTTAAGTCTTTTTTTTCTTCTTCCTTCCTGAAAATGAAAAAGAAACCATTCGTACTCATAACTCAAGTTGGATAACTCTCAAATAGCTTAAAGGAAAAAATCTTTAATAAATTTCATTTATTGAGTGGTCTTTACCCCCTTTTGTTTGTCTCGTTTAAAATTCTATTTTGATTCTTCAGTCTGATCCAGTTATTGAGACTATCGAGACAATTAAAATGGTGTTTCCTTGTTCTGGGATCCTTTATCTTTGTTTTAAATCATTGGGTTTAGACATTACTTCGGTGCTTCTTAATCCTTTCAAAATGGCAGCAACATACCCTTTTTTGTGATTTCTCTTTCTATCAAAGAATCCTACGGACAGTTGATTCCCGCGTGATACACTTTGGATCGAAAACGTTTGATCAATTCCAACAGGTTTTGCTTTTGAATTGGAAACTTACTCAAATTTGATCCTTTCCATTTCTATCTCGAAGATATATTTACGAAGTTGTTCCAATTTATTGATTGGCATTAACCCTAGATCCTTGCCCCCGAGAAATGAATTAATCCTTTCTACTCGAGCTCCATCGTGGACTATTTACAACCCAACAAAAAACGAAGGGTTCGAGTGGAACAGAGCAAACGATGTCGAGCCAAGAGCACCTTCATTCCTATATAAATATAAAATAGCGGATGTAAAAATCCACAACGGATCTGTCCTTCAAGTCGCACGTTGCTTTCTACCACATCGTTTCAAACGAAGTTTTACCATAACATTCCTCTAATTTGGAACCGGTATGGAATTGATTCAATCATGGAATCATGAATAGTCATTGGTTCGGTTGTACATAGACATCGCGAAATCTATACTTTTTCTTCTATATATGATATGTGTAAAGATTTTTCTGAAGAAGTCTTAGCAAGACACCATCTTTAACATATATATATAAAGAAATAGAAATAGATAAACGAATAAATAAGTTTTTTTTGAGTCTGCTACTTCAAGTGACTCAATAGGATAGATTGACCTATTTCCTACTTTTTAAGTACCAAAGATTCAACTTACAAGGAATCATTCCAAATATTTATTAAAACTATTTCGAATGGAAAAAGGTTCCTATTTAGACATCATTAAAAGATAAGTCTTTTTTTTTATTGACCCATCACTGATTTCAAATAGATAAATAGATCACAGAAAAGAAGAAAGAAATCCCATTTTTTTTCATGAGATGGATAAAAAAACTGATGTAAGGTAAGATTTGAATCTTTATTCTTTTCATCTGATTGCGAAAATCAAAATCGAAAAAATCGAGAGGGGTTTTCGTATCTATCAGATAGACTGAACAATTGGCACTGTTATAGATATTCTATAATACTTAATTTAACTAATTTTAGTTTAAAAAATTTACGGGATCCCAAACCTTTTTCACAAAAACCGAAAGACTATTGTCATTGAAATAGAACGATACATATAAGCTAAACATTTCCTCATTTTATATGTATTTTGTTTAACATGGGGTTGAGTAATATTTCAATAATTGAATCTTGTCATAAAGTGAATAAAAGGGATAGGATAAATAACCCCTGCCTCAATCCAATCGTTACATAGATTTACAATTCTTCATTATAGCCAAAAATAAAAAAAACGAGATTCAAAGAAAATACATCGATTCCATAACATATATAAATATGTTATTTGATCATTTGTTAATGAGATTTGGACAGATACAGATATTAAAATGAATACTGATTATCTCCTATCCACTCCCCTATTCTTTCTATGGGAATGATAGAGAAAAAAAGGAATCCCGATCCGGTATGGGAAATGACTTGTCTAGTTACAAAGACAAACAATAAGTCCAAATTGAGTCAAGCTTTAGTCTAACCCACTAAGAGACTTTAGTCCTATTGATTGAATTTAATTAGTACCAAGAACTCGCTCTTGTTTCGAATTCAGAGATCTCGAGAAAAATCTAATTACTAATTAGACTCCCTCATTTACGGGATAAATAATAAGAGATAGGGAATATAGATTCTTTTGCATCTCGATTCAAAATACATCCATCGTTGAAAATTCAAATAGATATGGGATGGAAAGTTTTTCCAAGTAACTAACTTCCCTAAATATCAAAGGGAATGAACATATGATGAAAAGCCCACCCAACTTTTTTGAATTCAAACTCTTTTGTTTTGATCCATGTTTTCATCTTACCTGATAAAAAATAGATTCAGGTCCAGATGCGTGTCATTTGAACTCGATTCAGTTCAGTTTGTGAAAAAGATATGATTCATATAAGATAAAAAAGAATCACATTCCATCTAAAATTAGACTTTAAACAGAAAGTTGTTCAAGAAAACAATCTTTATTCTAAAATTCTAAAAAAATGGATATGGCTCTGGGACGGAAGGATTCGAACCTCCGAATAGCGGGACCAAAACCCGTTGCCTTACCACTTGGCCACGCCCCATTATCAATTTTGAATCTAGACTAAGAAACTATAATATTGTTATTGGTTGTTTGTCAACTCCAGTCCAAATATCTATAGAATAGATTATTACTAGGATTTTAATCCATATAGATATAGAATTCAACTTAATTTATTGATCATTACATATAATTCAATTAAGATATTGTATGAAAGTATGATTTCTTCTATTCTCCTTTGAGAATTGGAGGATTTTTGATTGGGTGGGTTCAAAGAAAAAGAAGGATTTTTTGTATACCTTACTTCCTTTCTTCCTTTTTCCTTATATCAATAACTCAATCAAAATGCAATTATCTCCAAGAACAAAATGTCTGTTATGCTTAATATCTTTAGTTTGATCTGTATTTGTCTTAATTCTGCCCTTTATTCGAGTAGTTTTTTCTTCGGCAAATTGCCCGAAGCCTATGCTTTTTTGAATCCAATCGTAGATGTTATGCCAGTCATACCTGTGTTTTTTTTTCTCTTAGCCTTTGTTTGGCAAGCTGCTGTAAGTTTTCGATGAGATCCTTAATAATATCCTAGAAAATTCATGATTTCTTCGAGAAAAAATTCTCTAACAATTGATAAAATCAGATAAGTTTTAGAGTCTCAACACTCGCTTCACACATTGAAATTCTTGGATAGTCGCCATAAATCCGGCTTACCCCATTTCCTCCTTTTTTTTGACCCTTTTCCAGTGAAAGACCCTAACCCTATTATATTAGGGTCTCCCACAATATCGAATTTGGATATGAAAGAAATTTTTGTTAATGAAAAACTCTTATTCCAAATGAATTTCTGACAATTCATTTCTATTTCTAGAAAAACCTCATTTCTTGGTGTCAAAATAGGATATGTGGTAGAAAAATGGAAGATCTATTCTCTTTTTTTTTTCCAAAAAAATCATCTTGGAGATTGTATAATGCTTACTCTGAAACTCTTCGTTTATACCGTAGTGATATTTTTTGTTTCTCTCTTCATCTTTGGATTCCTATCTAATGATCCAGGACGCAATCCTGGACGTGAAGAATAAAATCCAAAGGGTTTTTCCTTGGTTAATTTTCCAATTTTCTTAGGATTTTATCTATTCCACACGTTTAACTAAGATTTTTAAAATTGGAAAAAAAATAAATAAATCAAGTCATCAACGGACCCGGAAAGAGAGGGATTCGAACCCTCGGTACGAATAATTCGTACAACGGATTAGCAATCCGACGCTTTAGTCCACTCAGCCATCTCTCCCAATTGAAAAAGAGAATTACTACATTACACATAATGTAATGAGTCTTTCTTTCTCTATTCTATAGAGATATACAAATCAGGAATTTCTTTTAGATTAGATAAAGGAAGGGCTCGAACGAGCCTATAAATAAAAAAGAAAATAAAAATAAAGAAAAAAAAAAGAAGACATCTTTGTGTTGATTTTGTTTGAAAGGCCCTTCTTATTCTGATGGCCTGGCCTGGTCAGTACCTAGCCGGGCCCCTTTTTTTGTTCCAACGAATTATAGATAAATAATGATTTATTTGATTTGAAAACAAAAATGCTTGTTATTTATTATATTCAATTGAATATAAAATATTCAAGCAACAACAAAAAGAAGAAAGACAATTTACATTCTTTTTATTTTTCTATTTGAATTTTAGTTTCATTTTCGGAACTAAAAAAGAAACTATCGATTTTTCCACAATGCATTTTTCTGTTATGATTTTAGTGTTTTTTGTGATCCGTAGCTATCAAAACTTCTTCAGCAAAAGATAAAACTTTAACTTTAGTTATTTAATTTAACTAAAATAAACCCTCCTTTCAGAATCTCATTAAATTTGAAATCCCCCCCCACGAAAAATTTCAACACTCTAATTTTGATGATTCTTTGATG